TAGAGAGACTTTTGAATTGCGAGGTACCATTACGAGCTCAATATATACGAGTGTTATTCCGTGAAATAACTCGAATTTCAAATCATTCACTTGCTTTAACTACTCATGCTATGGATGTGGGAGCATTAACTCCGTTTCTGTGGGCTTTTGAGGAGCGGGAGAAATTGTTGGAATTCTATGAAAGAGTCTCAGGAGCCAGGATGCATGCCAGTTTCATACGACCAGGTGGAGTGGCACAAGATCTGCCTCTTGGCTTATGTCGAGATATTGATTCTTTTACACAACAATTTGCTTCTCGTATCGACGAATTAGAAGAGATGTTAACCGGCAACCGTATCTGGAAACAACGATTAGTGGATATTGGTACTGTCACTGCACAGCAAGCAAAGGATTGGGGATTCAGTGGTGTAATGTTAAGAGGTTCAGGGGTATGCTGGGATTTGCGAAGAGCAGCACCTTACGATGTTTATGACCAATTGGATTTTGACGTACCAGTAGGTACCAGAGGAGATTGCTATGATCGTTACTGTATTCGTATTGAAGAGATGCGACAAAGTGTTCGGATCATTGTGCAATGTCTTAATAAAATGCCTAGTGGCATGATCAAAGCCGATGATCGTAAACTATGTCCTCCATCACGATGTCGAATGAAACTATCCATGGAATCCTTAATTCACCATTTCGAACTTTATACAGAAGGTTTTTCCGTACCAGCTTCTTCTACCTATACCGCAGTTGAAGCACCTAAAGGAGAATTTGGTGTCTTTCTGGTCAGTAATGGAAGCAATCGTCCTTACCGTTGTAAAATAAGAGCACCTGGCTTTGCCCATTTACAAGGACTCGATTTTATGTCCAAACATCACATGCTAGCGGATGTGGTCACCATCATAGGTACTCAAGATATTGTGTCTGGAGAGGTGGATAGATAGGACTACTAGTTGCTCGATCAGCTTTATTGCGAGCCAAAAACTATAAGTGGAATTCTCCCTTGACTCGATCTTTAAAAAAATGATGGAATTCTCTATCATAGAGATTTTGTTTTATATCCATTTTTGCTATTTGTGGGGGGCCTTTTTATTTCTTTTGGCTGGAACTTGTCTCCATAGTATATCTATGGAGGGGTTACCCAGGGCGGAAGATCTTGCCTTACTCGATGTCTCTTCTCTCCAAGAAGACATCGAGAAGGTCTTATTTTTGACTATGGGAAGTTTGGGCCGCACATGGCTACACGTGGAAAGAGCTGGCCCAAGCTATTCATGGAGGCTCCACGAATAAAGAGGAGCTCCTCTTTATTCTATGCAACATGATAGAAGAGGGGCAACTAGTGAAGATGCCGAGAATGGCCGGAGATTACCGGTCTTAGTTAGAATCTGTTGCAAATGCATGTGAGGGAGGGAATGATTGCACATTAGTACTAGTAAGAGCTAGTAAGAGTAAGGGAAGGCAAGTGCCGTGGCATGGTACTTCTTTTCTTCTTTGTACGAGTTTCTAAGAGCAGGGGATTCGAGAATAAGAAAGAGCCTCTCGTCCATTAAGGTCTAAGTTGCGCTGTACTCTGGGCATCTTCAAACTCCTAGTGCGCAAGACTACGTACCTATCTCCTTCTCACTAAAAGTATTTAGCTTGTAAGTAAGAAATATTCCTTTCAGTCGGCATAGAACCTGATTAGTACTTTCCAGCCTCTTTCACTCCCACCCGCTGTCACTCTCTCGCTCCTTTTATGTAGCTCGTTCCCTAAAGGACCAGCGACTATCGGTAGAGTCCAAAACATCCCTCCCTCTATCGGTGGAGCTACTGCGTACCTCCTAACCTCTCGTTCCAAGTATGTAACTCGTTCCTATCGGTTGAGCACTACATACCGTAACCGTAACAACAACTCATACGAGTGACTTCTTCCCCCTCCTCCTCTCTAACTCCTAGCCCCTAGCAGCTTTTAAGCTTCTAGCTACTAACTGAAAAAGTAGTCTACTTGACTCTGAAAAAAAAAAGAAGGCTTACTCTTTCAACCAACAGCTAAGGCCTTCTATCGTCCTTAAACCCAAGTTCTAACGCCAGAGCTACAGGTCCGGTCTGAGGGTAGTTAAAACGGATAAAAGAACCGATTAAGTCTGTGTTCAGTGATTCCCCCCTAAGGGTATGAGTTCACTCAGCTTCACCTACTAAAAAGAAGAAAGGATCGAAATGACTCTTTCAAGCAATAGCTAAGCTAAGTGGAAATATATCCTTTTTCTAATCCAGTTACATTGCTCCAGCACGGGTTCCCTAGCAGGGGGATAGCAAGTCTATCTGGGTGTTCCCTCCGGGGGCATTTCCTAGTCTTATCTATTTGTTCAGGTTGAACAATCACTGGTTCAGAAATGACTACGGTGATAAGAGAAACTGAATACCGGTATGCTCTTGAGCCCGTTACCACTACCCAAAAAGTACACTAGAGAAATGTTGCACTAACGGCACAGAGAGGTTGTTTTCAAGACAAGACTTGGAGTTATGGTTAACTTGCTTGGTGGGCGAAGTAGCAGAGTCAAGGTAGCATTCCCTGTTAGCAGTACTCTAGTATTTAGTCAATTCTTTGACTAAGGCCTAGAAGAACTATCGAAAAAGGGCCTTATTTTCATATGTGTGTGTGTATGCAAGACCGCTCCTGTAGTTCAAGGCAGGTAAGGGCTGCCGCATAGGGGCGGGCTGGCTGTTCATGAGGGGGAGGCACCATCACTCTGTCTCGAAGGCAAGTTAAGTCAAGTGCCAAGTCAGGGTAGTGCATTAAGGAGCTGTGCAACTATCGCATCAGCTAGAGCGGCATTAGGCATTGGAAAGGTGCTTAATTCCGAGAGCTATTTTAGGCTTTCAGAGGGAAAGCAAGATGATCGACCGGCTACGGGAGTTGCAGAGGCTCTCGAACTTTATGTTATCACTATACGATGATTGCGAAATTGGGATCTTGAGGGTTTACAACTCCTTAGAACTCTCTTCAAGTGGAAGTCCCCTTCTTCAGTGAGCTTACGCTCCAAATCATCCCGCACAGACAACAAATACTTGTCATCTGGACGACACGACTCCAAAAGAAAATACCGCACCATACCAAGGTGATAGCAATTAACTACTAACCCATCTGGAAAACCTAACCAGATAGGAAACAGTAGTGGTATGATTCCACCAGGTGAGAAGGCCACAAAAACGTGCCTATACCAGTGTCGGTTATATTAAGGTTTTTATTCCTTAGCCGAAGCTTGAACAAACAACTTGACTTGCCCAATCAAAGGAGTTTGCAAGCTGAGGCAAAAATGGCCGATAGTTTGGTGTTCTATTGAAGACAAGATTCTTTCTTGCCATCCAAATAAACCAGAAAAGAAAGGGGTAAATAAGGGAAAGGGCGGGTTTTCCTAGGGGGGAGGGCGGGGGCCCCTGTTTTATTTATTCCAGAAGAAGCAGCGCCTTGTTTGTGCATTGATTATCGGGCGCTCAACAAGGTAACCTAACCATCAAGAACAAGTGTCCACTTTGATTGCGGACTTCTTCGCCCAGCGCGAGATACTTCTCGAAGTCGGATCTACGGTTGGGCTACTACCAAATGCGTATCGCGGAAGGTTCTGAAAGAAAGCAAGTAAACTACCTATCTGAGTTGCTAACCATACTTGATCTAAGATAGTCGCGGAATATTTCTATTAAATTAGTCTGGCAATCCCCACTACTATTAGCGTAGGTGCTATGAGTCACATAATGAATAAGATCTAGATTACGTCAGTGTTCAGTGTACCTTAGTACAAGATCGAAAGGAATGCTTTGCATTACAAGTGGAACGAGGGGAAGACTCTTTTTTCTTTACCTTTTTTGGTGAAGAATGAATAAGGACATATAGACAGTTTATACCGCAACTGGGTTTCTTCCTGGTTGCAGTGGGTCTCTTGCATGCTTCTTTATCCTGAGAAGCCTTTATCTGAAAAATCAATGACTAAAACTATCCAGTATTGACGGCTTCTTTACTTTGATGCTCCAATGTGTTCGGTTTCTTGGGGTCCTCTGGTGAGGACTTTCGACTCGTGCCTCCTTATTACCATAAGCAGGCATTAAACGGATAAATGGTAAAAAACCATTTTTAAAAAATTAAAAAGCGTGACGAGAATGCTCATCAATAAAATGACGACTTTCATTCTAGCACTAAATGAGATACTAAAGGATCCCAAAGGATTCGCCCTGGTTTTCGGCATCCTTTTTTTATAGTTGTTATGGTTATAGTAATCTTGACTTTTTTATCCGTCCAAAACTAGGAAATGGACGGAGAAAGTCTCTGACCATAACCAAGGACTGGGTGCCCTAATGAATACGACTAGCTCGTGGCTGTCTATTTCAATAGAAGTAGTGTTTCCGCCCCAGCTCCAGCCCAATCACTGTAGCACTTGTCGCGGAGAAAAAAATGAAGGAAAAAGCGTGACTCATCAATAAATAATATGTTAGAAGGAGCAAAATCAATAGGTGCCGGAGCTGCTACAATTGCTTCAGCGGGAGCTGCTATCGGTATTGGAAACGTATTCTCTTCCTTGATCCATTCTGTTGCCCGAAATCCATCATTGGCTAAACAATCATTTGGTTATGCTATTTTGGGCTTTGCTCTAACCGAAGCTATTGCATCGTTTGCCCCAATGATGGCCTTTTTGATCTCATCCGTATTCCGATCGTGCAGTTTCATAAATTAATCCTTCTTGTGTAAGCCTTTGACGAGGAGTATAAAAAGTTAACCCTTGGAGTCTTGCGCGTGGTTGGACAAATTCCATCGTCGTAAGGCGTAAGGGTGAGGCCTTGGTCAATCAATGTCAGTAAGTCGATTTTCCAAGGGAGGGGGAGTGGGAGGTGGGCCCCCTCACGGGTTTTTTGATTGAAATGGTCTTTTCACTCGTAAACTCCTTCTTGTTTTGACACGAATTCTGTTTTCCCGTCCTTTTCGGCGTCGGGTGTCTTTTCACTCTACAAGTGGTTCTCATTTTCGTATCAAGTTTGTTTCCCCTACCGAGGAAAGTTGTCAACCCGCTAATAAACCAGTCCTCATTTTCGATCGATTCCTCCGTACCCTATAGGCAAAACAAAACCCCCCTTTCACTCGTAAAGCATATCTCATAATCGATCGATTCCTCCCTCACCTACCGAGGAAAGTTAGCAACCCCCTTTTCCGCGGAATGATATCCCATTTTCTAAGTGGAAACCATTTCTTAAATCACAGAGTGGAAATAGAAAGGCCTGGAGATATTGAGAGGAAGTGCCCGCCGGGTGCTTAAGCCCTACCCATTCCCGAGAGACCATGGGAGAGCTTCTCTATGGACTTCGGCCCCACGATCCATCCATACGCCAGTATTGAATACAATACCCTAGCGGTTGACGGGCGCTGAACTTATAGCTTGAAGCGGTAGCATCTTTGGTCCAAGCGGGGGATAAGGAATTGTTCGGTTCTGAGGACTAGTTTATTAGCGAAATCACCTTTGCTAGGTTTTGCATATAGGGGGATAAGGAATTGATGGAGAAACCCCAAACCCTTCAAGGGGTCGGCCTGTTACAACTCTTTTTATGCGGTCTAACAGCGCTGCTATATAGGAATAGCGAAGAAAGGGATTCTTATTAACAGAGTCTTCATCCTCTTCGCAGTGAATTTAATTAAAAATAGGTGAAAGTTGATTTTCGAGTGAGTTTCTGACCGTCCGTCCACTAAAGTGTTTGAGGGACGGGCAGACCTCTAAAGATCCGGTAAACAGGTTAGCCCCGGGCTGGATTGAATCCTATTAGAACTACATCTGACTTTATCCTGTCCAAGCTAGGAAGGTATGTAGGCAAGCTCCACAAGAGCCCCAGTCAGCTTAAATGCTTTTCTTACATAGGCTGAAGCCTTCCAGAAAGTTTTCGTCTAAGCGGTAAGTGGTGGTCAGCTGTCCCCACTACCGGTCGGAAAGGCAGATAGCCGGAGGTGACGGGAGAAAAGCAAGGCAAGGGCTTAGCCCGAGCACGGAAGACAAAGCAAATCGAGATTATTCTATTCTATTCTAAAGGGGTGACTACACCTATCTAATCTAACAACAGAGCTAGCGAAAGCTCGAAAGCGGCAAACGGTAACGACGTCTGGGCTTATGGTCATTTCTCTTCTATAATAGAAAGAAAGGGGCGGGCTAGCTCAATTGGGTTATATAGGGCAAAAAGCGCCTGCCGGGGGAAAACTATGCGTTCAAGTTCCGAACCCAAGAATGGAACACTTTTCCTACAGGCAAGGGGTTGCTATCAAAAGCCGGCCTACCGGTTCGACGTAAAAAGAAGACCCAATCCCATTCCGGACGTAGGATAGGCTTGAGAAAGCAAGACTAGAATAAAGATTGTGTTATAGAGGGGTAGACTGATTCTCAAAGCTCGCACGGGAATCGAGTACTTCTTAAGCGGGAAGTCAGGTTTAGTAGAAGGGTAGGATCCTGTAGGGTTAGAATCTTTGTTAGCAGTCTAGGGCGATGGCGAAGGTTTTAGCCCGTGGGCGATCTAATCATAGGAATGATAATAGGATAGGGCGGTCAATTAGTCCGGTGGCGACATTCAGAATAGCTTCGAATATGTTCTGGTGTTGATACGGTGGGTTTACAAAGGAGAACTAGCTAACGAAGCCTTTAGTACTGACCCGTAGTACGTACTCTTTCGAAGTCCTCATAGTTGAACTAGTATGTGTTTGTTTTCTCGGGTTTGCTCGCATTTGAGAGCCTTACCGCTTCAATGTTTATACTTCCGGAGTGAGTCCCACGAGATAGATCAGATCCTTAGGAAGGGGCTGGTAGCCTCCTGTGGTCTAGGTTGCACCAGGAAGGGAAATTGCACGCACGGGACAGAAGATAAGTTTCCGTTTCCTTTTTATTAGTCTGAGTTCATCTTTTCCGCTTTCAAGCGTGTACACACACTGAAAAAGGAGAATAAGATCCCTTTCATTAAATAGGTAGCTCACTGGAGCAAGCAACGAAGTGCCATAGGGTTAAGGAGAAACTTATACTGAAGTAGGTACAATCTCTTTGTGGATCAATCAATCTATAGAGTTCATAGAGAAAGAAAAACCTGAGATTAGAGTTGGAGAAAGCCGCATAGAATACCAAAAGCAAAGGCGAAGGTTACATCTCAGTCGAAAGCGGTTAATCCGGATCCATTTCATAAGTGGACTCTCCCGGGGTATATCCATCTCAAAGGTCTTCGCTCGGTTCCATAGTCCAATCTAAAGCCTGTGAGGCTGGAAACTTCTACAACAATCTTACATATATATTTCCATCACCACAAGAAAAGGATACGATACAGTAAATGGAGAATCCCCCTTTAAATAGGTTGACTCTCGGTTAATTCGGGCTAAAGCCAGTCGTCCTTCTGAAAGGTCCTCTTCTATGGCTCAAGGTTCAAGCTAAATCAACTTCCTTTTCTCACTTAAGCGGATAAGTCAAATCAATGCTTTAAGGCCAGCGCAGTCAAGCAAGATAGGATTCTCAACAGGAGAAGTTCCGTGGACAAGGCGAGCTAGCTGCGGTGCTTTCTTCTTATTGTCGGAGATCAAATTGCTGGTCACTGTGACACTTTCCTGTCCCCTTAGCAGTTAGTGGGCTCTTCTATCTGGGGTTTTTCTCTGGACACATTTGAGCTAGTGCGTGTGAAAATGTCCACAACTTGAGTCTTCACGCCCACATGTGCTCGAATGAAATAGAAACTAGTATCAATGAGCTTTCGTTCCCTTTAGGGTTAGTTCTAGACAAGAAGTCACTGGGACGCAGATATGTTGTACGTAGAACTTTCTTTCAATCCGATACCTATAGCCACTCATGGGCTAAGTCTACCGGTTATCTATAGCTGTTACAGTGAGCTGGTTCTATATTATGTATATACCAGGTTATAGCGGTTTGACTGCCCCTCTCATTTCATTCGAGCGGCTCCGAACAATGGGATTATGCATGACAATTCCTTCATCCTTGCAATACTTGAGAAAGACTTTGTTTACAAATTCCAAACGTTCTAATCACCTTGATCCACCTTCCGGTTTCTTTTCTTTCAGAACCTCGGTCTTGAAATGCTTGAATGCCATGAAAGCTTCATCCTTTGACTTCAAGAATTTGACCCTCATCAATGAAAGATATGAAGTATGATGCACCTCCACATGATTTAGTGCGAGACGGGCCGAGTGAATGTAGTCAAGTATGCCTTTACTAGTGGCCTTGAAGCTTCGCTTATGATGCTTCCCATATACACAATGCTCACAAAATTCCTTGTGGAATAAGTTCCCTTTTCATCAAGATCTCCATACCTTTTTCACTCATGTGACCCAATCACCGGAAATTCATCATGTTCTATCACCATTTGTGCACCATCAACAACCGTGCTTCCAAGCAATTTATACAAGTTTCCGAATACCTTTCATGACAACCAAAATGCCTTTGGAGACTTTAATAACTCCACCTTGCCACGCTCCGAAAGTTAAATCAAGCTTTTCTTCAATTCCGGAACATGCCTCACATTTTCAAGTATTCTCACAATGCCATCAAACATCGGCATCGGTATCTTCTGACGCGTCTTCTTCTTTCCTAATTCTATTATGACTCTTGATAGGAAAGGCAGCGAGATGAATCCTCTTGGCAATTGGGAGAGAAAGATGCCTTCCCTCCAAAACTTGACCCGCAGATGCCCGCATTCCACTTCCCACACAAAAATACCATGGCAACATAACCTTCGGTGCCTTCAGTCAAGTGAAAAGCAGCAGCGGAAACTCACTTCATTGAACCTATAATAGGGAAGAGTAGGCAGAAGAGGTCCCTCTAACCGCGGTACATGATGTCGTTTGATCTCGGCATTCATTATTAGCTTATGGAGAGCCCTAAACAAAGAAAACGGAGAGATTTTTAGAGAATCCGCGGGGCTCGCCAGTCCCCGGGTGGGTTGGCCACCCGCTACCTTGTTTATTGATAGAAAAAAAAAGATTTCACTGTATAAGCACAACAGGTTGTATATGGGAGCACGACCGTTGGGGGAAGGTGTGGCCTCTTAGCTCGTCCACATCTGCTCAACCGGACTGAGAACCCACCCTTGGTTTTCGTATCTTTTTTGAAATGGTCTGTCATCCAAGCTTCCCCTGTTGCACAAGAATATAGGGCTAGTTCCAGGGCTCGCGGGGATTCTCGTGTAATTGAGCCTCCACCTTTACCCTGACCTCCAACCCTTCTAACTGTCTGAATTCCGATTCATTCCGCTCTGAACTTTTACTGGGTACGTATCCCTTCAACATTCTACCCCGAAACCCTTATATTCATTTACTGTATTGTATGGTTGATTGCATCATCTATCATCTGGCTCGTAAGCTGATGTCGCTCACTTGGCAGGAGCTTGTTTTCCGGGATTTCGAATCGAAGTTGGCAGATGTAAGGTTGCGAAGCAACGGTGAAAGAAGGGCCGGTTCTGAACGAAGTGAAGACTTTATTTGCCCACCATCATCAAGAAGGTTGCGAAGCAAAGACGTTTATCCGTGGCTACGGGGATAAAGTTTTTGAGGCAGGCGCACACTTTCAGTGCCTTTCTTTCAGAACCTAGATATCGATTAGAGGTCGATCAACTAAAAGAGAAACGAGATTCTCCAGTTGATGAGCACGAAGACAGACACCCAGCCCATCTCGTTGCGAGGAGCTTTTTAGCAAGCTCTCCACTTCCTGGCAGGGAAATCAGAACAATGGAGATCATAGGTTCTGAAAGAAATAAGACCAGGCATAGCCCACGGTAGTGGGATCCCTTGGAAATCCAGCGAGGAAGGAACAAGCCGAAGTGATTAGGCTGCGGATTGGGCTTTAAGATCATCACTTGGTAACTGACAACGGTACGTGCCATCGATTCCCTGGTCGCATTGATACTGGGGGGTAGCTTCGCCTGACACTCAACATTGGCCGAATGGGCACCATTTGTATAGAAAACCCACGTTTTCTTTCAGATGGACTACTTTGTTAGAGTGGAGAGGCGCGACTAGAACTCTTGAAAGAAAGTCTGGAAAGAACTGCCTCTGCTCCTGATGGGAACTTGGTGCTCACCTTCGATCAGAACTCACTTGGGACATGCTCTTTTTTAACTATTGCCTAGGGCTGTAAACCCATCCTATTTCGTCTTTCTCCCGGTAAGCGGGTGCTGTCTGGGAGGTCGCGCGAATGGTATCAAGAAGTTGTTACTTGTCTGTAGTTGGCTTTCGATCGAGGCTACGAAGTAGAAGTGAAGAAGTCCATCAAATTACAATAAAGCGGATAAATACCCGAAAGAACGGTAGCTTGCCGAGAAGTGGCTTGCTCGCTCAAAAGCCCCTGGTCGGTAAGATATGGCTGGATTGAAGAAGCCTTTCTAGCCATGGAAATACCTGTTGGAGTATAAGCACCAACCCTTCTGTTCCCCACCTTCGCTTGCTTAGGAACCCTACTTTTACACGGTTCGCCTCTCACTCACGGGCGAGCTACTTCGTCACTCGGCTTCACTGATTCTTTATTTCGTTCATAAGGCCTTCCCGCGGACCCTTAGTCCTTACCTATTGGCTTGTTTCAGAGTGGGATATAGACACTTTTCATCCCCTCTTTCTATTAGTTAAAGCAGGAATCAAAGACTTTCGATGATGGGCAATGAATGAAATAGAATTCCTCTCCGATCAGTGCAATATTCTAGCGTTTCCTACCAGGAAAAGTGGCGCATTTCGGATTCTTTGTCAACCAGCTGTAGAAGCCTTTACTCGAGGAATTGGTTCTCAATAGAACTGATGCGCTCCATTTATGAAAAACTTGAGCGAGTGAAGCCGATTGTTGACCATGGGATAAAGGCTCTTAGTCCTTTTATCTCGCGTCATGGGGCATTAACCTTAGCACTTTCCCTATTAGGCTTGCATTCAGGTTTGACATTCGAAATAGAGAAAGGTTTAGATTCCTCCATTTGTGAGCCGATTTACTTATTCAGATTTGGGTACGCGCGACTCTGACCTCTATAGAAGCCCCTTTTCCGCCGAGAGAAGACAATGAATATATGCAGTGGGCAAACCAGAGGCAGGGCTCTTTCAGAAGATTGATTGGCCTGGCGAATGAACGCTGGAATGCCTTAGTCTAAAGCAGGAATGATAGAAAGAGAAGCGCTGCTTCTTTTGGTTCTTTCTATCAAGGGGCATCTGTAATGGACACTGGGCAGTCTGATTCTACGGCAATTGCTCTTAAGACAACTCGCTTGACAAGACCTTGTGGATTGTGATAAATCCGTTTCTGTGGAAGCCGCATGGGCTATCTTTCTGGTTTTCCTCCCTTTCCAACTCCTTAAAGGCTTTGATTCTTAACCGAATTTCTTCGATTCGTCTCCTGGGACACCAAGAGGCTGCCGAGAGTGAAGGCGATTCGCCGAAACCACAAGTGTTATCACGTATCTAATGTCCATTGACCGGAGATATGAGGAACGGAACGAATGAGAGATAGGAAGCTCCGGCCGCGAAAACTCTCTACACTTTCCAATCTTTTACCCTCCCTTTGAAGTTAATTTTTCAGACTATTGCTGAAGAGCTCGTTATGTGGTCTCACTTTACCACCATCTGAAATGGGCGAAACTCCGATTGGTGGAAGCCAGTCTATGAAGATTCTCCCTTTTCTTACGTGCAATTCCCCTCTTTCGGTAAGCATCCAGTATCTCATCAAATGAACATTTCTCTAAGCTTATCCTGTAGCTTATACGTCGTTTGAAAGCTGCTTCAAGGATCCAACGAATAGCTAAAGTTTGTTGACGATCCCTGGCTACAATCCCAGGGACATCATAAATAGTACCAGCTACTCCGACTTTTTCCACTTCGCATATGGGCTTTATATTCTCTACGGCGTCAACCATAAGTTTGATTACATTGCGTTCAGGGCGATGAAAAGTTTGATAAACAATAGCACGAACTCTCGTTCTTTTACCTTCTTTCATGCGAAAGTTGACCAACTTCTTGATCAATTGTTTTTGCTCACCATCCAAGCCCCCCATATAGCTTAGAATTTCCGAGGACGATAAATTGATATTACGCGATCCTTACTGTCCATCTTTATCAGCCAACTCCCCTGTTTCCATCTTTCAGAGTTTACCACTCTTCATATTACTTCGTAACCTTCACTGCAGAGCATCAAATTCCCAACCAATCTATTCCGAACGGAAGCGATCGATCGAATGGAGCTAGCTTACAAGAGGAGGCCCCATAAGCTTCGAAGTTCCCCGGATTTTTTTCATTGTTTGGAAGGGGCGCCTTCCGCCTCTCTTTCCCTCGTTACTGATGCCGCTACAGATGCTCCTATCAGGGTGATTCCTGCCATTGGGAAGAGAAGACAGGAGCACCAGGTCCTGCTTTTGGAGGTTCAATGGTGGGCTTCGGTCGGGATAGATGAGTTGGGGTCGAGTTCCTTAGATACGTAATAACAAATTTTTTCATTGATGGATGGGTAAAAGAGGAAAGGTAAAAGCGCTTATGGGGCATCCCACCTGCCGAGAAGGTTGAAGGGATAGAGGAGGAACCTCTCTTTTGAGGAATAGGTTGGAGGAAAAGCGCTACGCCGGAAATCCTATGTCCAAGCGCTTCAGAAGTCAAGGGAGTTCGATCCGGCTACAACTCTCCTCCTTCCACGCACGGACAAGGATCGGTTGTTGAAAAAAATTAATCTAGAAAGAAATAAGTTCTTGTTTGATCTGCCGCTGTTAGAACACCACAATCTTCGGCCTTTTGAGGTTAATGCTCAAAATGGTGAATCGACCATTCGATATCCGGCGGAATGGAAGAAAAGTAATGAAACCCCCGATGCCTACTAAAAATCCTCCTTTGACTTTCTGAAGAATAAAGCCCTTTACCTTTCTATTCCTTCTCCAAATCTTGTTCAGTTCCATCCAAGCGAGCCTTTGTCTGAATCTTCGTGGAAGAAGAAGAAGCGGTTCACCAGCCACTACATCTGTGGATCCCACCAAAGAATTAAACCTGGCGGCTGCTCGCTCTTTGCACTTTGAGTCACCGGCCACTACATCGATGAAGAATCTCTCCAAAATCTGCTCTTTGATCAGTGATTCACCGGCCACTACATCCTGGGATCCCACCTTATTCTCAAACCTGGCGGCTCGGTTGATTGGCACTCCTGTAGGCTCATCTTGCATACAAATTCTGGGGGTCCCAGGTCCTGCATCCACCAAGAACTTTTCTTCCCTTAAGCGTACTACTTCTGATTGTAAGGCATTACCACTAGATAACTGAAAACTGGAATTAGATCTTGGAAATGATCGACTCAAATAGATGCTCATCGTAAACTTTTGACTGTTAGATTCTTGCTCTAAAAAAGAAAGAAGAAAGACTTGTAAGACATCGCTGGTTGGGTTGGTCCAACCAAGAAAGACATGGGATCTTGTGTGCGTTTTCTTACGATATTTCGAGTTGGATGAAAACAGCGCCCCTAAAGGCCTTCTCAACTGTCTTTTCTACATGTTTACCAGGCATTGGCATTGAAGTAGGCAAGGCCAATCCATCTGTTAATTCTAGGTCAAAAGCGAGTGTAAAATATGTCTTTCTCGTCCTAAGCCCTAAAAGTGCTTCCGCCTTACCTGGAGTTGAAGTTACCGTTGGAGGCCTTTGAGTTCCAGTCTCAGTAGTGGCATTCCCAATATCAATATTTGTAGAAGTGCTCCTAATGGCCATTGCTAAGTCCGCAAGTAAGCCAGTTATATCTTTCTTTTCTTTCGGATATAGTTCCGGCTAGATCAAGCGCATCTAGTGTTGGAGAAAAAAGGGCATCCAATGCTTCTGCCAGTTAAGCCCGCAGTGGGAGGATTTCTCGCAGGGAATTCTGTCACATCCCTATAGCCAGAGTCCTTGGAGTTTCTTTGCCCTTTCCCTTTATAGACAATGAAAGTGTCCCTTCATCTCGACTAGTCCTTCCCCGTAGCAGTCCCGCTAACGGTAGTCCCTGCCCCTCATGTTGCTGTGCCAGTTTCCCTGCCAGGGAGAAAGCTTTTTTCTTTTCATGTGATCAAGCTAGTTCAATCAAGTTATTTTAGGCCAGCTGCCAATTTCCTTGCGAGACACAATGTCTATACGAGGTTTCCCTAGTCGGTAAGAGTTTCTTTTCGGAATGGAGTGATCCCTAGGGAGTAAAAGGTTCCATGGATATCGGAGGTTTTTACATACCTATCCATTCCTTCTGCTTTCTTTTCCGCCTTTTGAAGGTATGAGTACGTTACAGCCCTCTAGTGTCAGGGTGTAAGGGAGAGAGGAAGTGAAGTACTCTATGGATTCTGGGTTCGAGCGAGTGACCAGGTTCCTTTGCTGTCGGTCCAGCCATTGAGGGTTCAAGTCCTACTCCTCTAGAGCGTTCTAAATGAAGGAATCGAGCGAGTGTAAGTGCTTCGCTTGTTACGTTACAGCCAGTAAAGAAGAAAGCCTTTGAGAATCGTACATCAAAACAGTGAAAGCCAGGGTATCTTACCCTAAAAGGCAGAGTTGGAAGACTTTCTTGGTTCAAATCCAATTCGTGAGAAGAGTCAAAGCGACAGGAAAAACATTGGGTTAATAACAGACAAGAAAGCCAAGCTGCAATAGCAATCCAGGAAGAGCACACCTTATTATTCTGTAAAAAACTCTAAAAAGGGCATAGCTTCTAATAGAAGATAGCCATAGCCCATGTATTTCAGTTGCCAGATTACACTAATGAAGTACACACGCACGCGGCAGACAGTTGAATTAGTAAGACTTTGAAGCGACTATATGAAGTGAGGAAATCCAGTGCGATAGATGGCATTTCTAGTGAACCCAGGAAAGCGCTCATTCACCAGAATTTGGTTGGAGCAGCGGTAGGGCAAACCCAGTCTCAGTCCCGCCTATGGAAGGTTGAAGAGAAAGAGAATAGGGCAGATGCCTGATATCCGACCCCACTATATCCGTCCCGAGAAGAAAGGTTCAGAAAGAAAAGAGTTCTCGCCTTGAATAAAGAATCTAAATAGAAGGAACCGGGGAAGAGCGTAACCTGGGTTACAAGGTATAGGTATAGATAAGGTTACGAAGTAAAGGGGAAAGCTTATCTCTATACTTTCAGCAACTGAACGGGAAGGAAAGGACTTTCGAATCGGATGCGCTCGCCGGTGCAACTTGAAAGGCAGGTGCTGTTTGCACATTTACATCCGCTCTACCTTCTCCTGGCCGAAACCTTGAAGAAGGTTGCGAAGCAAAGGTAATTCGAACTCACTCCCAAACGGTAGAGGAAATTACATAAAGAATAGAAGAAAGGATTCTGGCTTATCATTAACAAGATAGCTTGGAGCCCTCCTCTGCCCTAGTGAGCGAAATAAGAACTCAGAGATAGAGCCATTAGGGGAGAAAAAAGAACCTAGTTAGTGCACTAACTCAAACCGAGTTCTTGCACGAAATGTCCTGCTAACATAGGAGCACTCCTACTAAGAAATGGAAGAGCAAACAGGGTCAAAGGGCTATTACAAAATAAGTTATGGACTCGGATATGACCTTCTAATGAGAGTTCCTTGGGGATATATAAATTAGTGGACATATACAAGAACGACCCATTTTCTTACACAAGATTTCTGTACTCAGATCGGTAGGTATGGAGGTCTTTCCAGTTAGACAATCAGTTATATACGATTCAACGGGCATTCAACAAGATAACCCCGAAACGAGGCAACCCCGTTCACTCCGACAAGAAAGGTGTCAAGTCAAAAGGATTGAAAACCTCGCTCTCCCTAGTGGGAGGAAGAGTTATAGTTCAAGCTACCTGAGCTAACTGCTTTTCACTCGAATTCAACTTCACTGCTCTTAGAGCGGAGTCGACATCAAAACTGAACTTCACTTCCATCCTCAAGAGAGGAACCTACTCAACAGGGAATCCCCCCGGCCGCACCTGATAATGATGTGGTGGACGGCGAAAGGCCCTGGGATGCCCTTGGAAAGGCTATCAGGGACATATTAGATGATTGCTTCTAGGAGTTTGTTCAACATTTTTTCTTGATTTGATAGGAATAGACTTTTTATTCTTTCTTTTTTCCGGTATGCCGCTCCGCGAGCAAGGAGCGAGAGAACCAAGGTGGCTGTGGTGATGTCAGAATTTGCACCTATTTGTATCTATTTAGTGATCAGTCCGCTAGTTTCTTTGATCCCACTCGGTGTTCCTTTTCCATTTGCTTCCAATAGTTCAACCTATCCAGAAAAATTGTCGGCCTATGAATGTGGTTTCGATCCTTTCGGTGATGCCAGAAGTCGTTTCGATATACGATTTTATCTTGTTTCAATTTTATTTATTATCCTTGATCCGGAAGTAACCTTTTCCTTTCCTTGGGCAGTACCTCTCAACAAGATTGATCCGTTTGGATCTTGGTCCATGATGGCCTTTTTATTGATTTTGACGATTGGATCTCTCTATGAATGGAAAAGGGGTGCTTCGGATCGGGAGTAATCACTACAGGTTGACAAGTCTTTGTTTTTTGATTCTTTTTTTTTCTGTTTCTTAAAGGTAAAGAGGGCGGGTGGGATCACGATCGACTAAAAGGAAAGTCGACCTGATTGGTTCAAATCCAATTCGTGAGATGGCAGTGATCTTTAGCGCCATAATGTGCTATTTTTTCCTCACCTTCGGTGCCTTGCTAACAAGAAATGATCTATACGACCCCGGTTGACACATCCCGCACGCAATGCGGTCAACACAAATGGTTACTAGCCGTCTCGATAGCAAGGATCTTGAGAGAAAGCTTCGAAAACAGATATAGAATCGCCTACGGCTGCGTTTACATGAATAAGATAGTTAACGGTACAACCGCTGAAGAATGCTTTCTATCATCAATCATAGATAGTTGGTTATGGATTAGACGGGACTAATATGTCAATCCCTAACGACTAATTGACTTGCATTCACGTATAGTTAATTCCCTCGCTATGTAAATAATAAGGGGGGTTTGTACAACTGACAGAAGATAGAATAAGATAGTGGTACTCAAGGTTATCTTGATTCTCAATTGACATGAGGACAACCACGAGCCCTCAGATTTAGAAGTTGACATGTACACGCCCCCTGAAGTCTGCGTCTCCCCCTGATTCTCGAAATCATGGGAGATCTGAGAGCTTGATCAAACCAATGCTCTTCACATGCTTCTCAAATGCAAGAGATTTGTTTACCAAATCTGCGACATTGTCCTCGGATCATTCGCTTGAATCTTGAGGAGTGTCTGTTGTTGCTGATTGTAAAAGAATTTCGGCGGTGTTGTGTTGTCGCCCTTGCTTCATTTGTTCAATGCAAGCCCTCATAAATGCACGTAGGTACATCTGTGGGGAATTTCGAATATGCGTAATTATGGACCTCAACCATACACATTCACGAACACTCTCGTGAAGAGCTATAATCTCTGCATGATTCGAAGAAGTAGCGACAAGGGTCTGCTTAGTAGACCTCCAAGATATTGCCCATAGTAAAGACATAACCTGTCTGGGAACGACCTTTATGCGGGTCAGAGAGATAACCGGCATCAGCAAAACCTACCAAAACGGTACAAGGGTTTAAGGCACGTTAATCACTCTATAGGTCATAGCAAGGAAGTTCTGAAACAACGGTTTTAAAGCATCTCAATGTGTCTTACAAACGAATGTTACGCAAAGATATTTCCGCCAATAGGTTCTAGCGCTTTTACGAGAAGGCACTGAAAGAATGGGAAAGCCGATCTCTTAACACGTGAGCGCCGTGATGCGGATGCAGCGCATACAGAATCATCTCCTGCTAAATCAAGCGATGCTGATTCTACTCGCGGTTGAAAGAACAGAAGTTTTTATCAAGTATTATTCAATCTATCACGGATAGCTCTCTCCTGCAGGAAAGATTGGGTAGTGCCCTTGCTTCGCTCTTTCTTGCAGGCGGAAATAATATTGTCATTTCGGTCGTGCATTTGACTTATTTATGACACTGAATTGCATAGAAAGAAGAAATAAGAATTGCTTTTAACTTCCTATCGGCCATACAATAATGGCATTGTGGAGCTCATTCATAAGTCAGTCTTTTAAACAGACTTAGATGCGGCCTTTCATTCCTTAGGGAGTTAGAGGGCTAAGGGGAAAGGGTGGGTGGCCCCTTACGCGCTTTTTTAGAAGGAGTTCCATATAGAATGATAGTTGGATCCCTTTTGAGGGCATTAGTTGATCTATACGATCGACCCCGGACGTACCCATAGGCAGCGTTGGGTTTCCGAGTCACCAAAGTCACGATCAGTGTAAGGTTGAAATATGGAGGGTCTTTCCAGACACGTTGGTTCAAATCCTGATCTATCAATAGGCGCCAGGAGAGGCTAGGCGAGACTTAAAGGCTGTAGCCAACACTTTTTTCTTTCGTTGCTGCAAGTGCCCAAAGACCTGGACATTCGAGCAGAAGTTCAGATGATTATCATTCCAGCTGGCAGTCACAACTTGATTAAAATCATGGTGCTTAAGCCACATAGCCTCAAAACGAAAAGGCGGCAGGTGGACAAGGATCAAGGCTCAAGAGTAAAGGGCAGTGATCAGACCAGACCCTTGTCTTATGCCTAATACAAGCTTCGGGAAAGCCACTGATCACAACAAAGACCTCTATCAAGTCTCACCATAACCAGACCACCAAAATCCCTTTTGGGCTTGGCGGAGTAAGGTTTAGGCTTTCCCTTGCCAACTATTCCATCTGGGGGCTCTTAGGACAACTAGGCTGTTTGAAGGTTCGTAGCGGAGTGAAGTCAAAGGACGTAAGATAGAGGAAGTACAGATAAACATCCTTTTGCCTGGCGTAAGAGAATTGACGGAAGCCAAGCAGCGTCAAGACGAGTCTGTTGATGACTTTCTCCATATACCGAGTAAGTTGATAAGATCATCAGTCGATTAGCTGTATCTGAGATGAGTAAGAAGTAAGAAGTAATCCTTCTTCACTGCGTTCAGACCTGGAGGGGAATCACTAATGTCTCCCTCTTAGTTGTCCAGTCTACTTACTTCTCCACTTAACTCCCCGCTATCATAGATTTTTATACATTCTCTTTCTGGCTGCTATCTTTCTAAGGATTAGCCTGATTAAAGATAGCTAAGAGATCTGCCCAAAGACGATTACCACGGGTCTATTTAACAACCATTCCCAGATTGAATCGAAGATCGGCATCTATGGTATTATCGAAAGAGGACAAAGGACGGCCAAGGACCAAGAACAGTTTCTTTCCTGTGCTATCAAGAACGAAAAGAAGGACGGGAAGGAGCAGGAATTGCGGGATGCTATAGAGATAGATGGCTATGAGACTAGTCCAAAGAGTCACTTTCTAAAGGGGAACAAATCGTCGATTTCAAACTGAACTAGCCCTTTTTTGCCCATCCACTTACCCCTATGACTAGAAAGACAGAAAGACAGAAAAAAATTCCCATTAGCTGAAGAAGAACAGAGGATGAAGGCACTCCACCATACGCAGGGTTATCAAAGGAGGATTGCCAAAGCTTTCCATAAGAAGGTAAAGATCAGACATGTGCAACAAGGGGATCTGGTGTTAAAAGAGAATAGGGCTCCTCTCCATGATCCTAGAGGAAAGTTCAAGCGGGCCTATGTAGTCAAAGAAGTTTTACCAGGAAAGGCAATCAAGCTCACGCCCCGAATACACTTGAATCTGATTTTAGCATTAAATGATCCTTTATTGGTTTGGTTAATCTTGGTTTACTGTGGAAGTTGTTCAACATGGCCGGGGATCTCATAAGGTCACCGTCGAAGATAAAAGCTTTGACGCCGGGGCACCCGTGGATGTCGGCTATTTATTTTGACAAAAGAAACATAAAATATGTTTGTACCGAGAGCTGAATTAACAACCGCAGACGCGAAAGAACGGTCAAACATGTGACAAAAGATCTCGAACATTAAGAAGGGGGTCGCCGACTCCTACTTTAAGTCGAAACAATGACAACATGAAGAGCCAATCAAACGATCTAGCGGTCGCTCCTGATTGAACGTACCATCGGTCGCGCAATACGAGGCCATTAGCAAATCATGAACAGGTTTCAATAACCTTTGATTGACATAATTACCGATTGCAAAGAGCCCCCGTTTAGTGCCTTGTTCAATAGTTTGACCCAAACGACCGGCAACCTGTGGTATCTCCAATTGCGGGGCATTCAAAAAATGCAAAATAGAGGCCAGAAAATAACTTATTGTTAGAATCCCTAGCGAAGAACTCTTTTTGGCCACAAGATGCCAGAAGACCAATAAATACCCTGTGAGTGGATAAACTCCAGCATTTTTATAGGATTTGTTTATAATCTCCTATGTTTCTGAGACTGCAACTATACGACATGTTATTAGATTTTTATATTGATTTAAATTGGATTGGGGGATAAAGTTTGCAAGGCTCATGGCAGGTTCGATCCCTGTCTATCCCATTGAAGTGAAAGTAGTCAAGTGGCTTGAGAGATGCGAAACCTTAAGTGGCGGATGAGTGCGGACTGAAAGAAGGCGGAACATGGATCCGTACGGGGAGAAGAGAATCTAAACTAGACCGATTGGACTGCTTTCAAAGGCTTGATTGCCCCTTGGGCAGATGCCCGTTTGTATTTGAACTAATTCGAATCTCGTGACCGGCTCGATCCTGGATGACTATCACTTACTCTTTTCCCTACGACCGAGTGAGCAGCTGTTCTTGCTCTTCTTGAATCAGTTGCATTTGATTGGTCCCGTATCGGTATTAAAAGTCGTTATGGAGACAAGAGCTTCTTTCCCTTAGTTTGATGTTCAAGAAAGCCTTTCTCGAGAGTCGGCTTTAGTGATATCAGATTCTTTCGGATCTTCATCTTAGCTGGTAGGTGACCTGGCTCAATCTTATTAGCCGGTCTTGCTGGCTCTCCTCTTGCTTCCGGGATGTCGGTTCCTTCTGAGATCTTGACCATCGAAGCTCTGCGAACGGATTCTTTTCGGCATGTAAGTGAAGGTGAATCGAATGGTTAGCTCTTCCAAGTATTCCCTATCGGGAATCCACTTGGTCTTCCACAGTTTGGCATATGATGAGGACAGAGTCTCCATATACTTCGATGTCCCGTATTCCGGGCTGCTTGCAAACCCATGATACAAGCTTCATATTCAGTGATGTTGTTGGTGCATGGAAACTTCAGTTTGACTGAAAGAGGGAGATACTAACTAGCACTGCGCCCACTCCGTTCCTTAGCTGTTCCATCGAAAAAACATCCGGGTATTCTTCTTCTTCTTCTTCTGTTGTGAACATTACCTCTTCGTTTGGGAAGAAGGTATGCATGGGCTCATAATCTGGTAAGGCGTTGTCTGCCGCAATGACTTGCCCTTTTACTGCCTTTTGGAGGACATAGATGATGTCGAATTCTGATAACAACATCTGCCAGCGGGCTGTTAACGAAGGCTTCTAAGTACTTCAGAGGATCCATCCGTGCGTGGTGAAGTTTCACATGTAGTGCCGCAGTTGATGCGCACAGCAAGTCTTTTCCAAGGCGGTGTACCTTGTTTCATAGTCTGTGAATTTCTTGCGTAGATAGCTCTTTCTTTCCTTCCGGATTCATTACATAGCCCCAGTAAGCTTTCCATAGATGACTCTAGGACGGTAAGGTGCATGATCAGAGGTCTTCCTGGGCACCAACACAGGAGGTAAGAAAGAACCTCGAGTCACTGGCAGCCGCAGACTCAGAATCAGGTACGGAAGGAAGTGAAGGTGAAGCAGACTTTCTCTCGGCTTGACAGAGATGGGCTTTCTTCTTTAAAGCCTTGAGCCGGGTATGAACTCGGTCGGATCTTGCAGGGTATTCCTGGATGGCGCCTTTGATTAGGACTTTTCCGCATTTCATCTCAAAGAGGATCTAACTAAGCTAAACAGTGCTTTTCTCTCCAAAGAGTAAGAGTAAAGCATTCGGGCTTAGGCCCCTTCCTAATAGAATACCATGCCCAACCAATGCCGAATCCAAGACCGCTTGAAAGCGTCTTCTCCCTACTGACCGCTACTAATAAGACGAACCACTACCAGTATTCTTCCGGCAGCTGATTCAGTAACAGCTTGTTCTGTCACAGCTTCTTCAACTCAACCTCCCGGTAGCAGGAATAGATCTACTAGGCCCCCGGATAATTTTCACTGCAAACTCTTCTCGGTCTCTACGATTGCTTGACTTAAACAAGTGACCTCTTTTCTTTCATCTGTGAGAGAATGTCTCTAATTCACTCTCTTTCTTTGCGTGGGAAGAGACTTTTGTCATTGATATCCGGCGGGTATTACCACAAAGCGCCCCCAGGTCCTTTAATCAACAAGGCAGCTAACCCTTTCTTTTTTCGCCTAGCTTTGACTACTTATTCCTTTTTCCCCGGAATACATCCCTCCCTAAGGAAAGAGTAGATCCGAGCGGTGGTTGCTCGTAGAGGGAACAGGCCCGTAGCCCATTCCTTCTTACTGACCGCTTTACCGAGTAGGGATCTCTCGATAAGCACTTCTCGAGAAGCTTTTTGTTCCGTTAAACGCCTTGTCCCGTATGACATTTCCAGTCACTTACCGAGAAGTAGAAGTTGGATAGGTATGGTGCCTGTGAGCATCCCGACAGGCTCTCTTTAAAGCAACAAAGACTAAAGCAGGACCATCTGAATAGATTACGGGACTCCCGAAGGAGCAAAGCAATATTCATTGATGAGGAAGAGGCTAACTCGACCATCGGGTGAGGAATGAAAGGAGAGGAACTGGCTAACTCGACTGAAAGGAGAAGCACTTGCAGCCCCATAACCTTTCATTTATTCACAAATTCTGATGCTTTAAACCGTTGTAACAAGCCATCGTGGATGTTTCTACCTCACGAGTACTTAAAGTGGTTAAATGCACTTATTTTGCTGGTTAAAAGCTCGAGAAGATCTTTCCTCATGTGGATTCCAAAAGCAAGGATCTGTCCGCCTTGAAAACGAAGTCGTATTTGAGTTGGGAAGTTCTAGGTTTAAGGTTTGCCTACGGAGAAGACTTAATCAAGGGATAAACTTCATGGTGTTATTCTTTATAACTTTCCTAAGGGAAAGACCAGGGGAAGCGTTGGCACTGTGGAAAGAATCGCAAGGGCAAAAGCGATAGGCCAGGTTAACGAGGAAAGGGGGACTGGTTCAACCTCAGGAATGAGAGCAAGCAAGTCCAGCTTTGTTGTGCAAGTCACTGTCTTTATCCGATATAGATCTAATGCATATATAGTAAAGAAAAGCTCTTCCGCGGGGAAATTCCCTAACTTTGAACGAAAGAATAGTAAGCTTCTTTCCTTGCTACTTGAAAGAATGCCTTGGCACACTCATACTAGAAGTCAAAGAAAGAACTCGGGTCTAAGCTCTCAACTTCAAGGAAGGGAACCGAAAGAGCAGAAATGTCATCTACCTTTCCAACGGACCGGCTAACGTGAGTTCTAGGAAAAGAGAGACTTTAAGCTAAAGAAACTTTTTTTTAACCTAGACATTCTTCTAAGAGTTCAGGGCTAATAGGCCCAGTCTGATAGTTATTGGCTGAGAACATAGAGCGGGGAAAGTTCTGACTTTGTGGTTCCCTAAGAGCAGTTACCTCCTGTCCCGGAAAAGCCTAACCTGTCTAGCCTAATACAAACTTTAATACCCGAAACTCCAACGGAAGAACTCCGGCAAAGACTTCCACTATGAGCTCGATTGTTCCGCTTAGGGCCCGTAGGAATCTTAAGCCTTAGACTTCTTACACCGGGACAAATGAAACTACTATATCCGGAAAACTTCTACTCTGTCACCGCGGCCGGAAGTTTCCTTTTTTTAATCGAGATTAGTTTGGTGTGAGGCTACCCTTCTTAGTACAAGTTCCGACTGATCTCTTTATTGTCTCCTCTTTTAGCCTTTGTCCTCGCCCCTCTGTTCCTCCTGCTCGTTTTGCTGATTATGAGATGAAACTTTGACCTTTAAACACAAACACAGAGCCTTTCTGGCAACTGTTCACTCCTATCATGAACCCCCTACCTGAAAAGGGCCGAATCCGCCTTGCTGGCAGCAGGCAATGGCTGAAGAACTGGCAGCACTACAGCAGAATCAGACATGGGGCTTAGTTCCTCTTTTTTCAGGAAAAACAAACTGCGATCGGTTGTGGTTGGGTCTATCAAGCTAAGACCCGCTCTGATGGTTCTCTGGAGCGTTAGTTGGCCCGTCTAGTAAGGGGTATTCTCAGGAGTCTTGGATTATGAGGAGACGTTTGCACCAGTAGCCAAGATGGCGTCTGTACGTACCTTGATCGCAGTTGCTGCGATTCGTGGTTGGCAGTTGTTTCAACTTGATGTGAAGAATGAATTTTGATTTGCATGAGGAGATATATATGCAGCCTCCACCGGGTCTATCTACTCCGTCATCTATGGGTTTCCGGCCCTTTATTCAATGAGTCGGCGCTTTATGGTCTCAAACGGGCTCCTCTCGCTTTTCTCGCTTCCATTCCTCTCCTTTCAGTCAGAGTCAGCCAGGTGCCTAAGGAGTAAGCGCTAAGAAGCTCATCCCGAGTCTTTGTACCTGCCCTAAGCCAGTTTTTACTGTTTACTTATCCGGATTGATGAGAAAGAAAGCCTTGCTTGAAGCTTTTTTCAGGAAAGTCCGTCTCCTTTCTCCAACAGAATCAATGGTAATGGCATCGGATCTAACTCTCCCTTTCCGACTATTACTAAGAGAATTTCCTAACCAGACTGCATAGCTTGATTCGACTCGGGATCACAAGAACTCTCTTGAGCGGATTGTGTCCTTTCCTTCCCTTACTGAGAATAGTGAGACAAATCTTTCTTTTCTTCCATCTCAACCATAGGGATTCCCCTTTAGCCATCAAACACAACCACGCCAGCAAGCCCGTCTGGTCTTTCCTTTCTTCAAAAACCAACAAACGAACGAAAAAAGCAAGAAAGTTTAGGGAAAAGAGATCCTAATTGGCCAGTTCTATTCTAGATCGGAAAGCTGTGTGTCTGATTGACCTAAGGCGTCGTATGCCCGGAAGGAGGACGTTGCCCTTGAGCTCAATTGAAAAAAGAAAGCCAAGGCGAACTCTCAGTATTAGTTCAGTTCGAAACGGATCTGATTCTATAATCAAAGAAAGAGACGGTTGAGTTCGCAGCTACAGGCAAATTCCACATCGTCTTATCGGCTTCGACCTTCATAGCTGTATGAGAGTCGAGATCCGGGTGGAGATGGCCACAATCGTCATTGCCTATGCCTTACCGGTGTGGTGGGAAACATCATAGCTTGATGATAGTCGGGAGAAGCAAGCCATCAGCAAACTCAAAGGGTTTCAGAGCTTAGTTGCAAAGGACTAAGAAAATAGACTAGCCGCTATCTATCATGGATTAGCCAGAAAAGGCTAGAAGAAAACCAGTAGCAGTAGCGGCAGATTAGCTTCATGCCACACCGCGGGATGAGCCGAAGAGATAATTCTATCATGGCTTCTTTTCGACCGTAGGGGTCAGAGGGACCAAGAGGTGAAAGAGTTCTGGCAAAGCCCAAACTCAAAGCATTCGAGCGAGAGGCGTTCAAGTAAAATCGTCTGTTCTATACGCCATTTGATGATGAGAGTCGTTTCCACCGGGTGAACCGACATGTGAGATAAAGGCTACCCCTATGAATGTACGAAGATCAGTTCCTATGGATGTGAAGGTAAGAAAGAGAACGAATTTGATGGGCATAACCCCACTTCGCTTTGCTCAGCCCCCTCAACCTCAAGAGGCAGTCCCAGGGCAGGATAAAGGTTCTGAAAGAAAAGAAGGGGTCTTGGTATCAAGAAGTCTATCCATATGAAGAAGGCCCTACCTCAGGAGTGCTTAAAGTGGGTTAAATGCGCTTATTTTGCATTCGGTAAGCCTCTTTTACTTCGGTTATCATTCTCTACACTTGGTTGTAGCGTTAAATGATATTCCGTTCATGCCATTCACTTTCTTTCAGTGAGGTCATTCATTGACATAGCGTAAGATTAGTAAGTACAATTTCTCCTCTACTGGTGGGTAGAACAACATAACAACAATCTCAATTGAGACTAGTAAAGTAAAGAAGAATAATAAATCTTTTATTCACTCCCCATGTGACTTATATTGACAGGATGATCGTCGTAAGCAAGTTCTTCACTTCACTATATAGAAAGCATTCCACTGGTTGTAGCGTTAACTAACCAACTATCTTATTCATCTATGATTGGCATAGGGATTGACATATTAGTGATAGAAAGCATTCTTAAACCATAACGGATTGACTTTGAGTCCCACTATCTTCTCTCACTAATAGTAAGAATTGGTTGTACAACTACTTGAAAGTAGTTAACGGTACAACCAAGAGTAGAGAATGAGCCTCTAACCCTTTCCCTGAGATCGAGCATTCCATCCCCTTGACCTCCAACCTATTGAGAGCCTCCCTTAGTAGAATTCTTAAACTCACTCATTCTCAGAACGTAACCCAGATTCTAAGGAAGGAGGAGCCTAAGGCTCCATTCTAAGCCAGGAGCTCCACTTAAGAGACTCCACCCACTGATGCTACGACGTAAGGTGAAGTTCTAATAGGATAAGTCGAGCGGAAGAAGGGACTAGCTGTTGGGCCCACTGCTTTTTTTGATGTTTTAACTACTCAAAGGGACACGGTTGATCACTCATAGAGCACAGAATCGGAAGAGAGTCCTTTAAGTAAAAGTCGAATCCAATTGGTCTAGTTAGCGCTCTAACCTCACTCACAAGCAGGAAAGCTCCAAACTCCCGGTCGAGCAGCATGAGAAGATAGAAGCAAATACTTTCCCTCTCTCTAAGGTCAAGCCTTGAGCCTTTCATCTTACGCGGGTTACTTGCCTTGGTCAAGTCATCTCTTCTATGAAAGCCATTCTCCCATACCAGCTAAGTTAGTCACTTCTTGCTCGTCTTCTCCCTAAGGGGCCCTGGAGACTCGCTCATTCTACTAAGGATGGCGGCCGGCAAGAACCCTCTCAGACCTCTTCCTTTTGCTAGGCCCCTCTTAAATCCCTTTTTTTTATTCCTTCCTTCTTCTATAAAATGCGCATAGAACAAGCAAGATTTAACACAAAGAGAGTCACCGAGATCGGCGACCCCTATTATAGTCGAGCTCCTTATTACTTGAGGCAGGACTTTTTGACTAGCATCCTCTCAGGTCTCGATCGCAGACTTCTTTTAGGCCTTAGATTACAAAACCATAATAGCATGCCGCAACTCCATCATCCTAATGAAGGAGCTACTTCCACTAAATGTGCAAATTATGTTCTTTCTTAAAGACTTTTGATCCGCCCTACCTTGAACTATCTTTATCCTCTCCACCTTTCCGAACTACCGGGCACTAAAACTTACTTAAATACACTAACTTTCACTAAGGCACCAGCCCACTTTACGATCCTGAACCTCAAAGCCCTATATTTAACTCCTTGGCTACCTTTCACTAAAAAGCTATCAATCAAATATATAAGAAGAATTGATTGGGCACATCTACATAGAGTGACCTCAATAAGAGCCAGCCGCAGCAGCTCCATCTTTATTCACACTAGAATGCGCCTCACAGCCTTCCTTCCCGGGTGGCTATCCTTGAATTCCTCTCCCTCATTCTATCGAATTCCCCTAAGTACCTTATCAACAGAGTCAAAACCTGCATCACAACCTCGTGACTTTAGCAACTTCGGGACCTTGAAGCCTGCTCTTGACTTAGCAGTCTTCTCATCACTATCGGCCAATCGCAGCGGGAGACCAAACTCAACTTACTCCTAAGGCTCTCTTCACAGCGAAAAAGAAAATAGAAAGGGCCTTCGAAAGCATACAACCACGATCCTCTGCCTATCTATCGCTCTGGGTCGACTTAGGAAACAAAGAGAGAAGCCCTCGGAAAGTGAACTCTTCTTGAATAGCAAACAACGGAGAGTGAGATGAAGTGGAAAGCTTCAGATGCCTACCAGCTGGAGGAGTGTGGAAGAAGAGAACATTCTTTTCGCCCAGAGAATTTTGAAAGAAGCCACTATTGGAGGCGGAGTACCCTAATCTATTTAAGGCTTTACTAGAGGGCTAAAGAGAATGCCCTAGGAAAGCAGGACTTAGGCGATGGCATCACAGTAGCACCAGTGACCTCAACAAAGTATATGGGCCTCTCCAACATTCCATTCTCAGTGACAAGAGCTAAGGCCTAAGGAATACGCCTAAGCCTTTCCCTTTCTCGGGATTAGGTGGTATGGGTAGGATTTTTTGACTTGGCCAACTGGTCAAATGGCTGGCATCTTCACCACGAGGGAGAATTTTTCGTATCAATGAGGGAGCACCCTAGAAAAGAGCAGATGTCCTTTTCGATAACTAGTGGAATGGTTTCAAACTATAGATCTCCTATTTCGATCTTCTACATTTACCGAGGCAATCTCGACGAAAAAAGAATAAGACTCAAGATCACAAACTATATCTCGTCACTTTACATGTTTCGTTTCACTTTCAATGTGGAGAAAGTTTCTGAACCAGAGCAGTCAATTGAAAGAAGAAAGCAACCAACAAAGCAAAGCCAGACAGCAATCAAGAGAGTGGGGCTGTCTCATCCGTAAGGAACGACTGCAGCTTTCCCCTCAGCTTTGACTATCTATGGCTACGAGCAGTTGGGATCACATTCGAGAAGGGTTGAATATCACGGCGGTCTTGTCATACCGACAGCAACTTCCTTTTGTAGGCAATTCAATGCCTATCGTACCTTCTTCAAATTCTACTAATTCACCTGCCATTACTTCTATAAAGCATTCGGTTGTAGCGTTAACGAAATCAACAATGCGTCACTAGTAGTAAGTAGCGTAAACCCCTCTCCTTTCAGTCCCTCCTTTCAGATAGTCATTTAGTTGACTCATTTCCACTTGATTTGATGCTGCGGGTTCACGAACTTCCGTACATGTCGAAATAGATCATTTCTTGTTAGCAAGGTTGCGAAGCAAAGGCAGAAAGTTTTAGGGAGGAGAAATTGTACTTGAGAATATTATCATTAAATGCCCAATGACAATGATTCAATAAATCCCTATGTCAATCATAGATGAATAAGATAGTGATATAAACAGACTTGAAGTGACTATTAATGACTATCCTTTCAGTGAATGGTCCACGGACATGAACGGTATTTCAACACGGTACAACCACGGTAACTCAATCGGAGTAGGGGACGAATGCAAAATAAGAGCATTTAACCCACTTTAAGAACTTAAGAAAGGGATAAACTTGACTTGTACCTGGAACAGAGAATAAGGGTATCCAATTGAAATCCAGGCACTGTTTTCGATTTGCGGTTAGATGTGCTCGGCAGATGCTAAAGCCAGAGCGTGATGGCAAGAGTTGATCGAGCGAATAATCACAGTTCTCAGCTATCACATTCAGAAAGACTACTGGCTAAGAAGCTATTGGCTATATGCTTAACACATGCAAGTCGGACTATGTTTTGGTTCACCGCTCAATCTAATCATACGAAAACTAAGAGTTTCTAGCTCAGAACAGAACGGGGTTCACTTCTATAATTACGTATGTAAAAGAATAAGAGCCTTTGGCGGATAAGAGAAAGGCTGCTTTTAGGAGCGCTCTTTTGATCTCGAAATTTCATAAGAGAAGAAAGATCGTAGCGAAAGGAGAAAGACTTTTGATTCGAGGCCGAGTTGAGTCAAATAAAAAAGCTTTTTAGAACATTTGTATTGACCTCTCGTAATGGGGACGACCTATGAGATGGTTTGAACCGGTTCTCACTTGTGATGTTAAGCCTTCAAAAATTCAAATATAGAAAGTGTGCCGTGCGTGATTCATAAGATTCTCCCTTTAGAAAGAGACTTAATCGGTTCGAATCCGAAAAAGGGCTTTTATTTTTTCTTTTTTCCGATTTTCTTTATTTTTCTTTTTCCGGTATGCCGCTCCGCGAGCAAGGAGCGAGAGAACCAAGGTGGCTGTGGTGATGTCAGAATTTGCACCTATTTGTATCTATTTAGTGATCAGTCCGCTAGTTTCTTTGATCCCACTCGGTGTTCTTTTTCCATTTTCTTCCAATAGTTCAGTCTATCCAAAAAAATTATCGGCCTATGAATTGATCGAAGACGCACATTTGCGTCTGGTTTTAATATATTTAAATAGCAAACCTATATTAAAATTAAAAATAGGTTTGCTGATAATTTCCACTTCAACTAAGAAATACAAAGCAAAAATGACTCAAATGCCTCGTCTCATGAACTTATTTTCTGTGATCTTTGGTTCCGTGTCTCTGATTCTTGTCTTTTTCGACAATAAGACTATTTTACGGTTCTTATGTCGGATACCCGGGTTTCGGAAGATTCCGACAAGAGTTCAAAGTATTGTATTTTGTATTGGGAGAGCGCTCTTTTCTCTTCTTCTGACGAGCGTAGCCGTCAAACTTGGATATGTCTTTATGGAGGACCTATCCCGGGCGGTTGCTCAATTCTATCCGGGGGGAATAGCTGGAGGTCCTGGTACACCTACACCTCCCGGCCCCTCTGAGAATTGGGGCCTTTTTTCGGATCCGCTCGAAGGCGAAAGCTCCCACCAGGGTGAGCGGAGGGGCTCGCCTTCGTTGTCGGCGGAGGTTCCATTACTTTCTGACACCCAGCGCCGCATAGAGTTAGAGAGTGAGTTAGAACACTTAATTCAACATAATGTGTATAAAAAACCGCTTTCGGATACTGAGCGCGAGAACTTAGTAACTTTAAAATTAAAGTGCGATCGCGAACTCGAGGATGCTCTCCGTTCCGATGGATTTTCGGACGATAGTATTTTAAATTCTCGCAATGACTGGCGACGTATCGCCTTTACCACTGACTCTAAACCCCAACCTATAAGCTTCACAGCAATAAAGAAACAGATGTTGAAACATAAAAATATAAAAAATACGATATATTATAGGCGAATTAAGAACGCATTAAAAAATTACACTCTCCGTATATGAAAAAAGTAAATTTTGTTTAATATTTGGAATTAAAGAATTAAAGAGATAAAAATGCGTTGTTTTGCATGTAGGGGGAGAAGGAAAAAGTCACGAATGAACACTAGTTTACTAGCGGAAACCCCTTCGCGTTGTTTTGCATATAGGTGTGGAAGGATTTATTCGGTTCTGAGGACTGGTTTATTAGCGAAATCGCCTTTGCTAGGGTTTCCCGGTAGGGGGGGAAGGATTTATGATTGAAGTCAGATTGGGAGAATGGACGAGGAGTATAAAAAGTTAACCCTTGGAGTCTTGCGCGTGGTTGGACAAATTCCATCGTCGTAAGGCGTAAGGGTGAGGCCTTGGTATTTTCCAAGGGAGGGGGAGTGGGAGGTGGGCCCCCTCACGGGTTTTTTTCATTGTAGCCAGAGTGGGAGTCGTGCCCCCTACGGAGCGGATTGATATGGCGACTGAAGGTCAAGCTAGGGTTTCTCCCGGCAGGACATAGACGAAAGTGAACTATAGACTACTTACCGGAGACCATAGGCAATGGACTAAAGACCCGCGGAAGGGCCGGGCCTTAGTCGCCGAGGAAGCTAGTGCACGTAGACCAAAGCTTAGTGGAGAGACCATACATAGGCCAATTCCAAGGCCAGGTTATCAAAAGGGGTCGATGGCGGGGAAGTCAATAATAAATTTATATGCGGAGGGTCCTGCAGTCACTTTGCCCTCTGATAACTAGTAAGAATGATGTATGGAATCATAATCGCCTATTTAAAGAACTAGGGCAAAAGGAACAACCGTAATAGAAAGCCAATCCCTTTCCCCTTTCTCCATTGAAAGCTTTCTTCCTGACCTCCAGGGAAGGCTAAACCGAAAGCGCTACAAAAAGATCTATAGATCTATTATGAACAGGAGCAGGACTAGTCATACCGAAAAATATCAATCAAAAACGGGGAAAGCCAACGATCGCCATCATATCTTCATATTAGATTAGGTCTTACAGTGGAAACCCTCACAAATCATAGGTTGTATCGAGATCCTTCCTTTTTAGCAAACACCCATTTGCAACCAATTTCTCTCTTTCCATGTGGTAACTGAACCAACTCCCAAGTCTTGTTCTTGTGAAGTGACAGAGTCCCCCTGACCCATAGCTTTTTCCCACTCTACACTATCTGCATGTATGACAGCTTCTTCATAGGTAGTAGGAATTTCTTCTTCAGTAACTGGAAGTGCATAAGTCACCATATCATTTAGCCAAGCTGGCTTTCGAGCGTTTCTTTTGTCTTTGTAGTTGCAATAGGTCCACCTTGCCGTGTAGGCTCTTGGGTTGGAGCATCCGCTTCAATACTCATGTCCTCATTAATTGAATCATCTGAATCAACTGTAGGACTCACTGGATCAACTAGAGCTTCATCACCATTTTCCTTGAACTCTACCCGCTTAAAACTCTCTATGGTCATTCTCTGCTCTTGATAATCTTTCTGCTTATTCTGATTAACCATAACAGCCTCATCAAATGTCACATCTCTGCTTACAACAACCTTCTTCACATCAGGACACCATAGCCTGAACCCCTTCACACCATCATTAAATCCCAAGAAAACAGCTTTCTTGGCTCTTGTATCAAGCTTGCTTTGCCTGACATGAAAATAAGCAGGACAACCAAATATATGTAAGTAGTGATAATCAGTAGCAGGTTTTCCAGACCATACCTCCATGGGCGTTTTGCCCTCATTTGCAGCAGCAGGCAACCTGTTGATGAGATGGCCTGCATATGAAACTGCCTCAGCCCAAAACTCTTTGTCTAATCCAGCATATGACAACATACACCGAACTTTCTCCAGTCAAGTTCGATTCATGCGTTCTGCCACCCGCGGTGTCCCTTTAACTGTGAAGTCTCTCACAATGCCCTCATCTTGACATAACTTCAAGAATGGATCAGACTTGTATTCACAACCATTGTCTGACCTGAGCCTCTTTATTTTTCGACCGGTCTGAGTCTCAATCATCTTCTTCCACTTCACAAATACATCTAAGACTTCATCTTTATGCTTCATGGTGTACACCCCTAGAGAAGTCATCAACAAAAGAGACAAAGTAGCGCTTACCTCCCAAAGATGTCGTTTTGGTAGGTCCCGGTGTGAACATAATCTAGAGTACCTTTAGTCTGATGAACTGCAGTACCAAACTTCACTCTAGTCTGCTTTCCCAAAACACAATGTTCACAAAATTCCAATTTGCAAGTCTTTGCACCTTTCAACAAACCTTGCTTCACCAATCCCTGCATTGCTTTCTCACCAGCATGTCCAAGACGCATATGCCATAATCTGGTAGTGTCTGCATCATCACCATCTCTGACAACATTCACTTCTGAACCCTTCTTGTCTCTAGTCTTCAGCTTGGGGCAATCTTTCTTTCCAATGCGCGACAAAAGGCACACTCATCTTTTGCAGGAAATTTACCTCTTGACTTGGAACGAGATTTACCTCTTTTCCCACTAGGCTTCCTCTCATCAGTTCTACCCCTTACTACAAGTGCTTCACCTGACACATTCGCATTTGTAATTGCTTCTCTTTCTTTCGACACTCAGTATTCACCAATGCATTACACACATCATTAAATTCCACATCATTCTTTCCATGCAACAAAGTTGTAATCAAATGTTCATACTCGTCTTAGAAGTCGAAATCGGCTTTGAATAAGAGGATAAACCCCATAAGCAATAGCTGCACTCGTCACTAGCTGCTTCTCTGTCTTTGACTGGAGTGGAGTCCTTGAACTGGAGTTCCTTCAAAAGCACATAAGATGAGTTGAATCGCCGGAAATCGAAATTGGTTACGCAAGCGTCCCACCGCAAGAAAGAAGTGGCTCTTACCCTATCGTCGCTGGAAACTTTCTCCGGTCCAATCAAGTCTGTTTCTCAGTCAGCAGCTAGTCACAAAGCCAACGCAAAGTTATTATCGCCTTATCCATTTGAGACAGTTGAAGCGGATTCTAACCAGATTCACCGCCCGCAGGAACCATTCGGACAACTACCACATGACAATCTCGGAATTCTCCTTTGTAGCTCCAGATCCGGTCTACGGCACCTAATCAACTACACAAGTTCGCCATTGACAAAGTTGTTCGCAATTGGAGTCACCATTCGTTTGCCCCCTTCTTGAACTGCATGGCAGATAAGAGACGGGGCTCACTGGGTTGTTTGATCTTTGTCGGGACGTTTCTCCCCCATGATGAGTAAGTTGTGGGCATTAGGATCGCTTTCTTCTCTAACATGAATTCCATCCGACATCGAAGTCGTCCATTGGGACAACCACAAGATCTGTTTTCCCATCCCAGTCTGATGGGTACTCCCTTGGCCAAAGCCAGAGTAGGTAAGGCCGGCCGACATCTTTCTCAATCTTCAGCCCCAACCGTTGTGCTTCAATCTCTGAGACAAAGTTGTGGGTAGCACCTGTGTCAATCATCACGCTCTTGGCGCTCCTCCCGCATCTACGAACATTAGACCTTTCTCTTGTGGTTCTTTGGGCGCCTTGACTTGCTTCTCAACAGCTCCCAAGAATCTCAAAGCTCCCATGTGGCTAGGCTCTTCATCTTGTTCTAGACCTTCACTTGCTTCCTTCTCCGTATAGCAGCTTGTAGAGCAGATAGAGAGCTTTTATGTGGGCAGTCATTTACCCTATGAGGTCCATTACATAGGAAGCAGGTTAAAGGTTTAGGTCAGTAGCCTGTGGGATAAAACGGCCTTGGCATGAATGCACCGGTTGAAGGGGCAGGCTTGGAGGATGCAACGTGTCTCTTACGTTGGTAGTTCTCTTCTCCACGCCACTTGAACTTGAAAATTTAGACTCAGCTCCCCCGGTCTGAAAGTTTTGTTTACACCTCCACTGGAGTAGGAAGGGGTCTTCCTATTAGTGTTCTCTTCAAAAGTGTAATCAGTTAGTCTCTCCGCCGCAGCTTGAGGTTCCGGAACTTTTACCTTCCTGTAGTCCGTCACAGGTTGCTTTCCGCATGGTGGTGTTGAGCTTGGCATTCATCTCGACCAGCTCCTTCTTGAATGCTTCAATGGTGGCCCTGACATCATCCGCCATGGTGTCCACCGTCCCATGAAGAGTTTCAAGGGCATCACTCATTGCCCCAAATTGCTCTTTTGAAATGGGATCATCTTCACTTCTCTCCAATCCCCTTCCACGAGCTTTTGCTTTCTCGAGGGTGACCACTCGGTCGTCTAACCCTTCCAATGCATCAACCGCTTCCAGTCTAGATGTCGAGGGGCTCCATAATAGTTACATTCTGAAGGTGAGTTAAGAAATAGCCATGAATCATCACTTAGATGACATTTAATGAAAGAGAAATCGCCACATAGAAATTATTGCATTTCGAATCCTGGGTAGCAAGTCAGGAGAATAATACGGAATTACCACATATGAAATGGGATCCCCATTCCAGATCCAAAACAGCAGATGGGATAGTAACACCCGATGGAGATAACTTGTCAAATAGAGATTTATTATCTCTTTCGATTCCGATGGTTTGCGGGATAGTTTTCTGTGGGGAGTCTTTCGATAGATCTCCTTTTTCCCCGTGCCACTTTTATCACAAGGCCTTCCACTTTTGCTTTTCTTCGTTTGGTGTGGCCGCACTTGATTGGCAATATCACGACCTTCGAGTAACACACCAAAAGGGTATTTTAATGTCGGGTCAACATAGCAGGAAGCTCTTTGACACAAGTCCCCCCCTCTTAGGTTATCCCCACCGGGTAAAGTCATGAAGTTGGCGAGCAGACAGCGGATAGCTTATGTCTGCCCTTTGACTCTGCTGACAAGATCCTGGCTAAACTAAACATCCATGGGAAAATAACTGCCTTAGCCGAGCTTTCATCTCTGACCGCGGAATCAACCTACTACGCAGCGCTCTTGACTCCTTTTGCGTTCATCACCGACTTACTGAGAATACTAGGTCGTTTGATTGCGTGTGAAAACCTTCAATATCATTTATTGCGCAAGGTTTTCTTGGTGTTGAGAGAATAATTGTTCCGAGTTTTGACATAATGGAGGAAGGAAAAAGCTTCTTGCTATCCTATGAAGAGCAGATTGAAGTGGTTGGGGTTGATGACTTATGGGGGACTCGCCGGCCTAGACATATCCTGGTGGCCAAATCCTTTGTCACAAAACGGAAAACCAAATGCTTTCTATCACAAAATATGTCAATCCGTTATTGAATCATCGAATAGGGATCGAAATCAATAGTTGCACCAAGAACCGTAGCACCAAGACTACAATATGGTTGCAGCGGGCCGAAGCGCCAAGTAGGAGAGGTCAGAGTAGTGGTCGCCGACTGAAGGAGATTCGAGGTTGGGGCAGGTGCGCGGGTAGGAGAAGAGGTACAGTCAGTCATTCTTGGGCTAGAGTGCGTGTTTATTGTAAAAGGACTATTTTCAATGGGAGGAGAAGCAGTCGAAGGAGTGCATTCTAGAGTTATGATACCAGGTCCGTCCTAGGAATTCAAAGGCTTGGCTAGTCAGAGTTGGATCGATTTATTTCAAAGGGAGGGCTCCACAGAAGCTCTCAAGAGTGACTAGTTTAGGGTAAGTCGTAGGGACTCCGTCCACGGCACCTTGGCGGGTTAATAAGCCAATCCTCGTCTTAGAGCTAGAGCTATGTAGTGTGAAAGACAAAGTCTAGTTTTAGGTTGGAGTTCCTCTGAGCATACAAGACAGAGTGCCGCCCCGGGTTTCGGTTTCGTTAGCATCATGCGAGAGAAAAGAAAGTAGTACTTCACTCGCCTGCGATACCATAGAAAGCAGCCATAAAGTGTTGTAGGGGAGGCATGAGATCCCTTTCGGCGGGGGAGAGGAGACGTGTTTGCTAGCAGTCTCAATCAATGCCGAGGGGCAGAAGGGCTGTGCAATAAAACCATACATTATTGCGAGAGAATAGAGCCGTCTAGCCTATAAGATAAGGCAGAACATAACAAGACGAGGCCCCTTTCTTCTTTGAATAAGGAAGATAGATTCCACCTTTTTTTTAATTAGAATCTAGCAAGCGAGCCTTATTTAATTTTATTTAGTAAAGTCGTTTTCTTGTTTTACCATTCCCGAGGGCTTTATTACAAGCTCCAATCAAAGAGTTTTGCCGTTTGGTGTGTTCATCCCCCCCCGGAACTGTTGCTAAAGCATAACAAATATCTTAGCTGTTTGGAACGGTAGCTACCCGATTGTTCTATTGTTCCTTTAGCGGAGGCGTAGGTAACATATCTGTCTGGGTTACGAGATCGGTAGGTGCGACAGTCTGTCTGTAGGTAGTCTGGCGAAGTGGGAGGCGCATTTCTTTCTGTTGGTCTCGGTGACATTGGAAGTTTCATAAGGAATTCTTAAAGCCCGGTCCAAAGGAATGGTATAATTAAGGGGGCTGGCCTCTAGCGCGTAGCTACCTATAGAATAGTGCCAGCTCGCATCTTTACCAAGCTCCGTTATCTATAGCCTTATAAGGAAGGGAAGTCTTTTTAGGCAACAGAAGTAGAACTGTTGAATTATATAAGCTATATAGACCTCAACACTATTCTTTAGTTACTACCAAAGCAGCTATACGGCTAGTTTAAGTCTATAAAGAAAAAGGCTAGTTATGTCATCTACCCTCGCTTTACCAAATGTTTACCAAATCAAGCAGGCAAAGCCAGTTAGATAAGCTATATAAACATCAGTGCAGTATACTCTATAAGGCCGGCCAGCTGCACGACTGAACTCCCAGTAAGCGCCTGTCGTTCATTCCTTGCTCTATAGCACGATGTGTGATTGCTCGTTGAAAGTCCTTGGAAAGATTCATAGTTAGATGGCTAGTAGTCTCTGCTTAGTTCAGTTTATATGCTTACCGACTAAATAATTTATATGCTTACAGCGAAGACAGAAGAAAGCTTATAGAGCTTGGCTTCTTTGATGATCTTGCGTGAGCTTCTTTCTAAATATTTATAGTTATAGAGAACATAGAAAACTGGGGCCTATTGCTGGCTTCAGTAAGTAATGCTCTACTCTTTGTTATATCTTTAGTAGATTATAAGCTGCTAGTTAGGTAGATACATTTTAGATACTTCTCTTTATAGCTTTATCTACTCTATCTCCCTCGAAAAGAAAGAAAAAAGAAGCTATAGAGAACGAAGCGAGATTATATAGCTTATTCATTGGTTAAGAGAAGTCAGCTTCCACTATGGTAAGGCAATCCTTGCGCTATAGAACTATAAACTCCCTTTTTTTTATACTTCTTTCTTTTTAGTTAGTTGTTGCTGCCTTACATAGTTAATTGGGGGGGGTTTACTTTGGATGGCTGGCTCCGTTCTCGCTCGGCAGAGGATGAATAGTTTGCCTTTTGCGCTCTTCGGACTAATAGAATGATAGATGCCCATGTTAGCCAACTATACGAAGGGAAGCTCCGCTCAAGTCAAGGACTTTCCCCACAACTATAAGAAGTAAGCTTTCATATGCGAATAAAGAATCTAATCAAGAATCTAACGTCCTCTTTATATACGTCGGAATAAGCCAATGTCAATAGGTAGTTTAATGCTATGGTAAGCTACATCTAAGAAGCTGGATCATCTGCCGTCAGCCTATAACCTATATAGGAGACCGCCGTTATATAGCAACTCACTGCAACTATAGCAACTCGTCGTTGTGCTTAGCTGACTCACGCCTCCATGCTTATTAGTTGCAATAGCCGACTACTAATAGAAGCAATACAATATTCCGACAACTTGTTAGTTGCTAATCTATTTCGGCTTTTATATATGCGAAAAAAGCTCCCCGTAGCCAGCCATCCAAAGAACCTAATCAATAATGATCAAGGTCAGTAAGAGAAATAGGCAGCTTATAGATAGCATTATAGATAGCAACCATTTGAAAAAGAATAACCAATGACTTGACCTATTCGCCAAAACTTTATCTTCTTATAGCCACTCAAATCTGGATGCTTGCGTGTCTTAATAATATAGGGATCGGAGATCTACCTATACTAGTAGAGTAGAGACCCCCCGCTAGTTTAAGGCTAACGCTGGTTAGATTCCGGCGTCTGTTTGGGGTGGCCTATGGTGTGTAGTATCTATTGTATTGGAAGTAAGGCCTAAGGCGTCTTGCCGATACTACTTTGAACAAGGCTAGTGCCAATTTATCGATGTCTGGATATCGAGACTCAGCGTCTGTAAACCCTTTACCGGACTTCCATAGTAGACTGGTAACCACCTCCTTCGTCGGCGCCTCTCGCCGCAGAACTCACGGCGGTATGTGATACAGCCAAGTACAAATAAAGTACTTCCCCTGCGGTTTGGATAACAGTGGTACCGATGATAGATATTCCTTCAAAGCATTAAAAGCTGCCTCCTGCTTCTCCCCCGCACGATTTTCTTGACATGTGAAACCCCGGAAGCCATAAACTACGTATTCATTAAATTGACGAAACCCTCGTCGTCAAGTGGCTTTCCACTAAAAATTGATTTTTTTCAATCTATCTGTAGTCAAGATCATATAATCAATACTTGGGCTGATATTATTATCCGCAATCTACCTTAATATTACCTTTCTATGAAAGCTCTTCCCGAAGAAAGAGCTGCGGGATCTCTTGCTGCAACTAATTCATCTAGGGGCTCTCTCAGCTAGTGTTATTATCCCTCGGCTTCTTACCCTTCTTTTTCTTAGCAATGAACCATAATCTTCACGAATATCACTACCCATTGTCATAATTGTCTTACCATATATCAAAGGTATAAAGAGTCGTTTTATGAGCTTTCTTGTTAACCGAGATTGTATGATACCATACTTATTAGTTTAGTAGAAAATTGTGAATACAAGAACTCTAGAAGTTCGTCTTTCAAACACATATACAAATCTTGGATTTTCATCCAAGTGCCAGCTTCTACCGGAGACGGAATAAGATTAGTTTGCATAGCCAGTTAAGTATTAAGCAAAAGAGAACTCATGATTTGATAAGCACTCGCGGATGCATCTAGAGTCACTGGAACTTTATTCAAACCACGAATTCTTTCTCTCTTAGTTACTCTATCATATAAGATATACTTAGCTGGGAACTAAAATGGATCACTAGCTTCCACAGCAAAGTGAATTAATCTCTCATCCGATCTCCCCGCTTCGTGAAAATGATCCAAATACCATTTATAAGAATCATTCAACCTTGGACAATTAACATTCGATCTTATCCAAGGCCTGAGAGTTTCCTTTCCTCTGTGAGATTGGCATTCAATCGGTATTCATATTTGTTGAGTTAGTCAGAGAGGTTATAAACACCACGGGTGTCGAGTAAGTAAACTACCATTGTTAACTTCGGTTGTAAGACCAATTCAGATGCAGAAAACCGCTTCGCAACCTTGTGTGCTATGACACCTATAGAGTGATTAACGTACCTCTCCGTCGAGCTATTCCATCCCTCTCCCATCTGTCTCTATCTTTCAGTGAGGTCATTCGAAGAGCGAAGCTAGCAGCACATAGAAAAGTCGCACAACTGGATCGGTTTTAGAGCACCTAAAGAATAGAAAGTGACTCCTTCCCCTTTCACAAGTAAATCGATTTGCGCTTAGTTGCTTTTTTTATTGGAATTTCGGTCGGTGAATTTGCACAGTAAACCCTTCTCGTCGGCATCGAACAAGAAACAACAGGTTGCCTCTCGTCATTCCTCGCGCTCGTGCAGTGACATGTTCTGCAAGAGGCATCAAGTGACGGATCGATCACAAGCCTCATAATGACACGCGCTGATCACCATTGACGGTTAGAGCAATAGATACGATTTACATTCAATGGGGGACATATGAAATACCGTTTCTAATGATCATGTTCCATAACTACCCCTCTGTGGCAGGAAGTTTATTTTTCCAGATCCCGGCCGATTGAGCGTATGGTATCATTCGATCTCTGAATTCAGAATGCGTTGGAAAAAGGAAGCTATCCCAGTCAGTAGAGGTTGAAGCTTTCGAATCATCATATCTGATTGAACGTAAGGTACCATGCTTGTGTGACAAATAATATGATAGCGAATGTGAATAACCAAATAACCAGTATCCCAGTCAGTAGCAAGAGCCAAGAAAGAGACGGGGGCTAGAATCGCTGGTTAAAGTCCTCCTGCCACTATAGAGTGAGCTTTCAAGTAAGCCTTAGGTGTGAGAGGCACCAATCCTGTGTGAGCAGGCGGGAAGAAAGAGCAAGTCGAAAGCCCGGAAGTGCTGTTCCGCCGTGAAGTTGATTTGGATTGAGCGCACGGTCTGAAGTTAGTGAGAGCACATAAGTACCGCGGGAGGCAGCCTAAGGTAGAAGAGACGAAGTCATCCGGAAGCGGTGTTACTCGACCGGGAGTTGAGAGAACTGCTAAGGTTGTTGGTCCATTGGCGAGGACAAACCTATATTCTGCGGATGTATTTGCCGAAGCGCGTGTCTGGTTAGGCAAAGAGAGCAATTCCAGCTGTTAGTGCAGTGGGGGAAAGAGCAGATAAGGCAGTTTTCCACCGGTCGATGAGCGGTTCGTCAGCATGAGCCGTAGTAACCTTTTGACCAGATCTGAAAGATAGGGCAAGTGCTGCTCCGTCGGCCGATGGGTTTGAGTGCCAGTCAGCGGCAACAGCTTATAAGAGCGGGTGTGGTTCCCCCAGTGGTCTGATCTGTATTCCTAGTGCGCCAAAAGCAGCCCTTGATTCATCTGGCGAGAAAAAGAAGGCTGGTATGACAACAGTTGGTAGGCGAGAAGGGGAGCTTCCTGAACCACAATAACTACCATTAGACTTTCGTGTTGTTGGGGGAATGTAGCGAACTTCTGTATATTCTCCTCCCGCGGGGCTTTACACAATCAATTGGATCCGTCACCCGCTTTGTACGAGCCTTGAATCACAGAGAGGAAAGGAGCTCTAGCGATAGAGAACGTGAGGGCTTTCTATGCCCAGGCAAATTAGAAAGCTCGACTTAATGGAGAGGGATAGGAAAAGAGAGAGTAAAGTGAATGGCTGGGTTTTCGATAGGAAAAGAATTCAATACGAGAAAAGAATTCTATTGACGGACCGGCTGTTTCCTTCGGGAGATGCCCTTTTTAGTAACAACATGCACTAGAAAAGAGGTATAGCTCATCTAACAAGAAGTGGGGGTTAAGTAGATCGAATCTTAGCGGAAGTCTTTTTTCCGCTCAAGTCCCATTCATTCTCCGTAGCAATCGTAGTACTCCCGGGTATTGGAAGATGCTATTTGCTTATGACTCGATTCCACCAGTCGATCCTGTCGAGATCCATCTAAAACCTCGCTTCGATCCGTGCTTGTTGACCGGGGCTTCATGTTGACAAACCGGTGTGATCGAGGAGCGAAAGCCTTTACCAGAAATGAAATCTTGTTTTTAGGATCCTTTTTTTGACTCAATTCCACGGGGGGTATTACCTTCTTTTCGAAGTCCGGAGATGGGGACTGGTCGATAGACTGATTAAGGCAGATGTTGTAAAGTGTTTCGACAACATAGATCATGGACTCCTATTTAGGTGAGGTAACTATAGTGCTCAACCAAGGATTTAATGCGGGGCTTACAAGCGACTCCTAGTTACTAGTGGGAAACTTATAGTAGCTTATACTACTACCAACTACTGCCAACTTATACTCATACTTATACTAACTACGTGCGACTTATACTAGTTTGTCAAGTAGGACTGAAAAAAGCTTTACAGGGTCGACTTGTTGTAAGAAGGGGCGCACATTGTTGAACAAGCTCATGCCATCTATTGAGTAATAGAACCTTCGTTGTTGCATCGGTGCAATAAGACTTTATGAAGGATGTGAGGGGGGCCCACCTCCCACTCCCCCTCCCTTGGAAAATACCAAGGCCTCACCCTTAGCCATTACGAATGACAAGTACACACAAGAATGACTCGATCGAGTCCCGAGAGACAGAAAGATTGACTAGACAGAATGGCCATTGACAGAAGGAGTCACCGAGCGGAATGACATGTATTCGAAGTCCTCTACACCGGATGCAGCCCTAAAGCAGCCCTAAGCTTCAAGCTCATCAAGAAATAGCCCACTATCGGACTACTGATCTACAACTGAAGTTTACATTCAAAAATGCACCTTTCAAGAAAGGGGTTTACCTTTTTCAACTACTTTGACTCAATAACTGTTAAAAAGAGGGGTCATTTCTTTCAAAGAAAAGTGTTAGCTTCGATACGGCCCTTCGTTGATCCTCCCCGTAGGCAGGTCAAGAAAGAGACAAGACAAGGTCTTTCATTGTCCGAGCAATGGCTCAAGCATTCAATGTCAGATTGTTGCTCATCGAAAGGGGGAGACCCATTCAAAGCTCAGTGGTAGCACTCGACTTCGGTACTAGATGTTTGGAATCTGATGACCAGATGCTCGGAAGTGAAAGAGGGAGCACAGTACGCACTGATGAGCAGCCCGACTTAGACGACTAATGCCTTCTCCCAACCTAAAAATTGAGGTTGAGCACAAGAAAAAGCGAAAAAGAAGCAACTCCTTGAGCGGCTCTATCAAGGAGCAGAGGCAAGGGATCTTATCCAGTGGTCATTAGTAATGCACTTTGTGGTCTGCTGGCGAAGCATAAGAGGAGAAGTCCTTCTTAACGTCAGGAATATCGGCCTTAGCATCTTTCTTATAATAAATTCGACTATCTTCCTCTACTTGAGAAGGTTCTTACCAGGCATACTACTCATCGATTATTTGGCCCTTTGGGATCGAAACAACCTATTAAGAGTTGTCGCTTACATAACCTACCTCCCGGGAAGAAGGTATCAGATCACTGTACCCCTTTTGTGAAGTAAGGCCCTTTCTTGGTGAAATCCTTAGATAAGTAGATTGCTTGGGGCCAATCGATGAATAGCAATCCCCCGAGACGTTTTAGCATTCTCAAAGGTAGGAGATTAACAGCCGATCCCCCATCTATCATGATTCTTGTTATCTCCAATCCATTAAGGTATCCTGAAATGAACAAAGGCCTGTTATGTTTAATGAGTCCTGGTTGCAAGTAATCGTCCGTAAACGTGATCAAAGCCAAACACTCGGCATAAGTTGATTCACTATTTCTCATCTCAACTTGGTTAACTTCATTAGAAAAGTCCTCTGGGTTCGTTAATGCGTATACTAGGGGCATCCTTAGTTCTGCAGACATCTTCAATGCATCCTATACGCTGAGGAGTGCAGGAATCTTTTTGAGATGAGCTAATATGTCATAGCGAACATGTTGTCCATTAGCCGCTAATGTTTGACTAGCAAGCATTCGTGGTCTCCCTCGTTGGGTAATTGCGTTTTGGCTCGAGAGGGTGAAGAAAGCATTATTTCGCCACATCAAGGTGACAGGATTCGAACCTATGGCCCTCTGTACCCAAAACAGATGCGCTGACCAGACTGCGCTACACCTCGCGTCTCACCCCTCCCCCCGGAGCATATGGATCCACCCGATCGATGAACACTTGAACCGAACTCGCGGGACGCGAGAACCAATCCGAGTAATCAACCGCTTTTTTTATAAAATCTGACCCTGATGAAATCAGAACCTGCACTATACGGCTTTTTGGCTTCCTCTTTCACTTTTTTTTTTTAGAATCCGGCTCCGCTCCTCTTTCAGAGCCTTCGCCCGTTTAGAAGTGGATTCGAACCACTGACACAAGGATTTTCAGTCCTTTGCTCTAACCAGCTGAGCTACCTAAACAACTTTCCTAAAGTCTGTTTTCTTCATCGAATAGCGCCCTAACTTACTACTTTACTAGTAAAGGAAAAGCCCTATCTCTTTGTAAAGGGCTTTTTTCGCTTGTTCGTCAAGCTTTCAAGCAGCTCTTTCAACTGCCGCCGAATCTCCCAACCATGCTCAAGAACCGAGAGCCCCCCAGGGACTGGACGGCCAGAGGGAGCTTGCTTTTAGAAAGAAGATAGGTCGGTCAAACAAAAACAACGCGCAACGGGCTCTCCGCTCCTAGTCACTAAGTAGTGCTATTCTGTCCTCCGGGGGGACTCCACCAAGAGGCTCTTTCTCTCACGTAATTTCGCCCGCCCGTTCCGCCGGGATTCGAACCCATGATACAATCTTCTTGTATGTCGATTTAGCAAACCAATGCCTTAAGCCACTCAGCCATACAT